TGTCTCTAGCATGACCACTTGATAAAATGTGGAGGAAAGTCGGGCAAATGGCCGATACTACTGGAAGGATTCCTCTTTGGATAATAGGTACTGTCACCGGTATTGTTGTGATTGGTTTAATCGGTATTTTCTTTTATGGTTCATATTCCGGATTAGGTTCATCTCTGTAATAACCAGATGAACTGGGTTATAGACATGAAAGCATAAGAACTCAACGGGACCTACCCCCTCTTTCCTTGTCTGATTCGAGGGGGATCCCGTTGAGTTCTTATAATATTTTTTTGTATAAATATTTCAAAAAAAAAAATCCACTTTTTCTTATGATTGATGTTTTTGAAAAATCCACTGCATTTTCATTATCATTAATTGATTCAGAAAATCTTTTACTCGAAGGTATCTGTGAATACTTTCAAAATTAAAACAAAGAAGTAATCACTCAATTTCCCCTTTTAGAATGACTCACAATTTTATATAGTTCTATATATAGATATAGATTTATATCTATTAGGTATCATGCAAACCCTTTCTATACTAATAAAATAGAACCTTACTCTATTTAATCTAATAAAAATTTTCTTTTTTCTATTTTAGAAGTTCATTGAACTTGAAGAAGTTCTATTTGTATTTGTTCAATAAATTTACCTATATTTTTGTTTGTCCACTACTTAACATGATAAATCGAAAAAAGGTTATCATAAACCGAGAAAAAAAATGGAAACTACGAATAGTCATTTTTGACGAACAGGATCAAGAATCATTATTAATTCGACACAAGAAGGGGTTGGGGAAAATCCCTTTTCTTGTGTCAAGGACTAGGAGACGAACACCCCCCCCCTAAAATCAAACCCTTTATTCCTTTGATTTATACTTTGGTTTATATTTTCCACTTATTTATCTTTTGTTTTGGTTCTATTCGAATAGAAAACTACTGATTCATTCTATAACACTTCGATTTGGAATGAAAAAACAAAGAAGAGATAAGTAAAATAAAATAATCTTCTTCAAATAAAATAATCTTCTTCAAAATATACATATCATGACCGGTATAAGTAATTCCCGAAATCCGGTAGAAAAAAAAAAAGAAACAAACAAAAATTTTTTGATCATACTTTGATCATACACAATTACATAATATAATTTCCAACAAGAGTTTGTTTCTTTTTAGAGCTTGATGTTGAAAAATCCGAGGATCTAGAAATTCATTTCGGACAATTGAACCTTCTCAAACTGTTTCTTTTTAAGAACTAAAAAGATTTGTGCCAAAATAACAGATGCCAAGAAGAGCAAAAGGCCTTGGACACGTAATGGATCTTGAAGTACTACTTCCGCATCCCCCTGACCAAATCCGCCCACATTAGGATTACTCGTTAATGGTTGATCAAGTTTGATGGATTCGCCCTCGGAAACAAGAAGTTCTGGCCCTGGAGGGATAATATCAACCACTTGACGCCCATCCGATGCCTCCACTATGGTTATTTCGTACCCCCCTTTCTCTTTTCGTATGATTTTGCTTACTATACCTGCTGCTGTAGCATTATAAACATTATTGTTACTCTTGCTCCCGTCGGGATAAATCTGACCCCTTCCTCTGTTCCCGCCTACATATATGGGATATTTTAAGAAGTGAACATCTTTCTTAGTAGCGGGGTCCGGGGAAAGAATAGGAAAGGTGATTTCACTATATTTCTGACCAGGAACAGGACCTATCACAAGAATATTTTTTTTAGTAGGGCGGTAACTTTGAAAAGCCAGATTTCCTATCTTTTCTTTAATCTCAGGCGAAATACGATCGGGGGGGGCTAGTTCAAACCCCTCGGGTAAAATAAGAACAGCCCCTACATTCAAAGCTCCTTTTTTACCATTAGCAAGAACTTGTTTCACTTGCAGATCATAGGGAATTCGAACAACTGCTTCAAATACAGTATCCGGAAGTACCGCTTGTGGAACCTCGATATCCACGGGTTTATTAGCTAAATGGCAATTGGCACATACAATACGGCCAGTTGCTTCTCGTGGATTTTCATAACCCTGCTGTGCAAAAATGGGATAGGCATTTGAAATGGGTGCCTGAGTTATTATATATATCATTATCATGAGCGATACGGAAATGGATCGAGTAATCTCTTTCTTTATCGACGAAAAGGTTTTTTTAGTTTGCATGGTCCAATCATTGATCCCGAAATTTTCTACAATAAAATTAGGTAGGTCGCTAGTAGAGTTCCCTATCTATAATTTTGCTATTTAATGAAATAAATTTTCTGAAATATTGGAGAAATCGCTTGGCTGGGTAGAAAGATTAAGTACAATTTTGAATGTTTTGCTTATGTACAAAGTACCAAATATTCTAATTAGGTCGGTCGATCATTTTTCAGTCGTTCATTGAATGATAAATCACTACAAGTGAAGGAGATACACGATTTAAATAACGAAAGATCCAATATTTTAAAATTGTATCTAAAATGACTGGAAAAGTAGAAACAAGACCGGATATAATTTGATCATTATGAGCAAATCCAAAATCTTTGTAGACAGAGCCAATCATTAATTCCCAACCGTGGGGCGAATGGAATCCTATACATAAATCAGTTAATAAAAGAATAGAAAAAGCTTTTATTGTGTCGCTTAAGTTATATAGGAATTCTTGAACCCAAGAGTTAAGAATAACAAGTTCTTCATTACCTAAAATAGAATAACCACTTAGAATAACGAAACAGATTATATTTGTCGAGAAGTGTAAAATTGTATGGATACGATCCTCATTGTGCATCGTGATCAATTGGATCGTTTCTTTGTAGATTTCAACGCGAAGCTTTTGTAAATGTGTTTCCGGGTATTCTTTTATCATTTCCTCCAAACGAAGGAGTTCCTCTAAGTCTATGAATTTTTTTAGAATACTCTTTTCTTGAATATCATTCAAAAGAATTTCGGATTGCCTAATATTCCACCAATTAGTAATCCAAGATTCCAGACTTTTTTGAAATGAGAGAGAGATCCACCAAGGCAAAAATACTATAGATGCAAGATATAGAAGGGAAATGAATACTTTCTTTTTTGCCATTTTTTCGTCTGTGAATTTTTGAAGTTTTAATGAACTTACCCCATGCGTCGACTCTATATGATACTAATATTTTTATCAAGCATAAGTTATATTCCAAGTCATCTAGTCCATTAATCCATTTCGGAGTTTTTTTTTGTGATGCAGTATAGTGGTTAGTCCTTGAATCTAGAAAGAATACAGAAATAGAATAAAAAATAGCCCACTTCAAATTAAATTAATATTAGTAGGATTTCGAGACGAAAGAACTCCTGTTCTATTAAAAATAAAAAATATTTTGAAAAAAAAAAATTACGGACACAAAAATTTTCGTTTTAGGGTTGTTTCGGATACGTTTACTTTGGCTCGAATAAGCAACTTCCGTTAACTTATGGTATAGAAAAAAAGAGGATTCTTGAGTTTTTTCCCTCTTGCAAAGTATTAATTCTTCAGTTTCTTTTTTCAAAATACTTCAATTGGTACGCGCAAGAAATAGGCCAATTCAGCAGCTTTTTGCTCAATTTCTCGTGGAGTCAAATTCTCATCAGTACGCGTCAAGGGAATGGACCCCTGGCCTCTGATTTCCATATAAAGGACCCGACGAGCAAAAATACCCTCTTTATTTTCGATTCTGATGGACTGAATGTCTTTCATAAGGAATCGGAGGAATATGCGACGGTTTTTTCCAGGGAATCCCCAACGAAAAATGCACACTATGCCCTCTTTTATATCGAATCGATCATAACCACTACCTACATTCCACAAAATTGTGCACCACAAGTAAGAACTAATAAAAAGACCCGCGATCCCATAGAAAGACATCACGACCCCTTGTGGAAAAAAATGGATTTGCTGAGAAGGAAATAAAGATATAAAATTCCTACCAAAATAACTGGAGGTTCCAACCAATACAAACCCTAATGAACCTAAAAAAAGAATAAGGGCCCAGCCGAAATTACTTATTTTTCGAGATCCCGCTATAAGTTCTATCCATATACGTTCTGATCGCCAACTCATATTCTCACTAGACCTAGTTGCATTTTTTTAGAATTGGAAAAATAACAAAAATAAATTGGATTTTACTTTTTTTGTTTCCGAAGTAACTTTCATCAACCAGCACTACTATGATGTGAACCTTTAAGAATAATTCATCGAATTGCTTAGATCGAAACTAAAAGAATAACATCTCTTTCATATGATTTCCTATAGCTATCCACATATATATAGATATATTGACTTTACGTTTCCGAAATTATCCCCGATGCCGATCCATTTGAAAAATGAATTTACCCCTATATCATGTTTACACATACATAAGAGCTTATGCTCGAAAAAAGCAACATGTTATACCATATTCTACTAAATAGATATGGGTGTTATGATCCAAGTCAGTTTTGAAAAAAAAAAAATGGATAAAATTTGTTCCTATATTATCTAAAAAATCTTGTTTTTTTGAACATGAAGAGATAAAGAAACCATTGCAATTGCCGGAAATACTAAGCCTACTAAAGGCACAAAAATGGAAGGAAAGTTGTTGAGAGTTATCATTGAATGGGTACCTCGATTTAATATTTGTACCTGTTATTTTTATTTATTGTTTTATATTAATATTTTTATTTTAACCTTATATTGTTAGAAAGATATCTTATAATTCATATATAATATATAATTAATATCATATATAATATTTATTTTATATAAATATAATTATTATATTATACTAAGTATACCTAAGTGAGTATATACTTAAATAAGGAATATATAAGTATATGTTTTAATATTAAGTATTTTTTGAAATAAATATTTATTCAAAAATTCAATAAATGTGTATATAAAAAATATGTAAATAAACGGACTTATTCACCCTTCTACATGTTTCTACACGAAATATATGTATGATAATCCACCTTTTTATTATTCATAATATTAGTTATTTTCTTGTTCTTGTCTTATAATTTAATAATTT